TCAGCAAAGTTGTTTTTTTTTTTTCTTCAAATCCAAAAATTTTTCTTACTTTATACGTAGGTCATCGACTCAGCCTTTGGCATTTATTTACTTAATAGTAATAAAAAAAAGATAAACATTTTTCCAATAACAATAAATAAAGGATTCAAATCATTTTATCGACATGAGTGCTATATATCGAAAAATTTCGAATTTTTTTTATTTAATTAAAAAAGCGTCTTAGTATTAACATGGTGGTAGAAAGAATACCCCGCTGCGCCTGGACTTCAAACAATTTAAGTTTTAACCATGTTAATAGTTCCACATTATTGGTTGCTAGAGAATCAAAGTATATTTACCAACATATCACGAAATGCTATGGTTCTTACATATGTATGATTTCTTTATTTATTATTGATTCAGAAGTCATTCGTTAAATCATGCACCTTTCGTCCTAATTAGAATTAGAAATAAAAAAGAGGTACAATTGGTTGCATCCAACCTATTCTTGAAATAAACAACCCGCACGCACTCCCTTTCCAAAAAAGATTAATATACCAAATACTACACTGAGATTTATTAGATTTGTTGCTAAAATATCGGTATTAAACCCGAAACTCCCGGCGGATGGCCAGTGACCCAAGAAAACGAAAGAATCGGTTCCATTTTTCATATGATTTCCTCTTAATCTCCTCTTATAGATAAACTCAAAAAATCTTTGTATTATTTCACTTTTTTGCTACTTCTAAATATAAAATAGTTTCGAAATGAGTCTTCTTTTTTTAATTGAAATTCCCCAATTCCCAATAAGAATAATACTTAACTTATTGTAATAAAATTACTAAGTTAGGTACTAGTTTTCATGGGAATTGCGAAATAACTCCTTTGTTGCAACACTTCTCCTTTGAACTAATAAAAGGAAGGAAGAAAGCCAGTGGGTAACACTAATTCTTCATCCTCAAATAAGTCCTTCCCATAGGTTATTTTCGCAACAAATAAGTAATTCTGTAGAAGCGATATTTTACTATAATGTGAAAAAGCAACCTGCAAGTACAAGACTATAAACGAAATATGGATTTCTCATATTTTTTTTTTTCTTTTTCTCGGATTAAACAAAAGGATTCGCAAATAAAAGCGCTAATGCTACAACCAATCCATAAATTGTTAAAGCTTCCATAAAAGCTAAACTAAGTAATAAAGTACCTCGTATTTTTCCTTCTGCCTCGGGTTGTCTTGCAATACCTTCTACAGCTTGCCCCGCAGCAGTACCTTGACCAACTCCAGGTCCAATAGAAGCAAGCCCTACAGCCAATCCAGCAGCAATAACGGAAGCGGCAGAAATCAGTGGATTCATGATCAATTCCTCACACAAAAAAAAAAGAAATGGTTAATGATACAATCAACCAATGCATTATGACTTAATTATTCCATTGCTAATATTTATCCAGCCGAAATAACTAAAAACGCCGAATTGAAAATGGAAATAACTTGAAATAATATCATTAGATAATTAGAAAGACTTTCTCTTTTTTAGTTCGTATTTATTTGTTTTGTTGAGTTTTTCTGAATCAATACAACTTGAGTTTTTCCATTTCCTTTTTTTCTAATCAGAAATTCTTCTTCCATCTTTTTCTTTATTTTCTCTGTTTATTCATTCAATTCGCAGTCATAAACAAAATGGAGGTACTTCGCTTGGTATTTCTATCGAAATTCAAATAGGGCAAATTCAATATTCGTTCATATAGAACTTGTCAATATCTAATATAAAATATACATGTGTTTTTTCCATAAAGTAAACCGCCTATTCTATTTTAAATTCAATCGGATTTTCGAATCATTCCTCGAAACATTTAATCGGCAAGAATTCACTTATAGGCATTAGATTCCACATACCCGGACCATCCCCCCTCTACTCGAATTTTTTTATTTTACACTTCTCAAATATCATTTTTTTTTCTATTACCCTTAGACTGTAGGTATTTGTATACCTTTAGGCTCTAAATAAAAGAGATTTTCTTGATAGAGTATCTTGAACCACACATATATTACCTGTATCTAAACTAAAAGATAGACTCTTCCTAAGAGTAATCAATGATGACCTTCCATGGATTCGCCTATATAAGCTGCGGCTAAAGTTGCAAAAATAAGAGCCTGAATACCACTTGTAAATAATCCAAGAAACATGACAGGTATAGGAACCACTAAAGGCACTAAAGAAACAAGAACAACAACTACTAATTCATCCGCTAATATATTTCCGAAAAGTCGAAAACTAAGTGATAGAGGTTTTGTGAAATCTTCTAAGATGTTAATGGGTAAAAGAATTGGAGTTGGTTGAATATATTTACCAAAATAACCTAATCCCCTTTTTGTAAGACCCGCATAAAAATAGGCTACTGACGTGAGTAAAGCTAAAGCAACAGTAGTATTTATATCATTCGTGGGTGCGGCTAACTCTCCGTGAGGTAACTGTATAATTTTCCAAGGTAAAAGCGCCCCTGACCAATTAGAAACAAAAATAAATAGAAACATAGTCCCAATAAAAGGAACCCAAGGGCGATATTCTTCTCCAATTTGAGTTTTGCTCACGTCTCGAATAAATTCAAGGACATATTCAAAGAAATTTTGACCGCTAGTCGGAATGGTCTGTGGACTCCGAACAGCTAGAGCAGCTGAACCTAATAATACAGCAATTACAACCCAAGAAGTTATCAGTACCTGGCCGTGGATTTGGAAACCCCCTATTTGCCAATAGAAATGTTGGCCCACTTCCACACCAGATATATCATATAACCCTTTTAGTGTGAGTGTGTTGATTGAATATGATAGAACATTCATATTATTTTCTGATAGAAATATTTAAAAAATTATTTTGATTCAACCATCCCTTTATCGACTTGTCTATTTTAATTTTCTATTTATTAATCGAATTTTCTATTTAGGATACGGATTAATTACATAATATCCCCAGTTATTTTAACTAGTTTTTGTTTTGAGATTCAGTAGTAACCGATATAGAGTTTAGGAAATCTATTTTTCATTTTATTATGAATCACGGATTTCTTATATAGCTAGAGTGGCCTTCACAAATTGCAAATACTAATTTGGTAAGAATTAATCGAATTGAAGCTATAGCGTCATCGTTTGCCGGAATCGAAATATCCGCGAGATCTGGGTCACAATTTGTATCGATTAAACAAATCGTTGGAATTCCCAAAGTAATACATTCTCTAAGGGCTGTATATTCTTCTTGTTGATCAACGATGATTACAATATCTGGTAACCCTGTCATATATTTGATCCCACCCAGATATGTTTGCAAGTGAGATAATTGTCTCTTCAACACGGCCGCATCTCTCTTTGGAAGACGAGCGAGTCTCCCTGCTTTTTGTTCCATTCTCAAGTCCCTAAATTTATGAAGTCTCGTTTCTGTCGTGGACCAATTCGTTAACATACCCCCAAGCCACTTTTTATTAACATAATGACAGCGAGCCCTTATTGCGGCCCGTGCTACCGAATCAGCTGCTTTATTTTTTGTCCCAACAATTAAAAATTGTTTTCCTCTACTTGATGCATCAAAAACTAAATCACAAGCTTCTGATAAAAAACGAGCAGTTCTAGTAAGATTTAGAATATGAATACCTTTACATTTTGCCGAGATATAAGGCGACATTCTAGGATTCCATTTCCGAGTCCCGTGACCAAAATGAACTCCCGCTTCCATCATCTCTTCTAAATTGATGTTCCAATATCTTCTTGTCATTTCTCCCTACACTTTCTCTTTGTTTTAAAAAAAAAAAGAGATGAGGTATTCTAAAATAAATAATTGTTCCAACGGAACCTTCTTTTCTACCGCGGATTGTCCATTGATATACAACCCAAATCATTAATTTCTTTCTATTTGGTCTTTTTTTAATTTCTTTATTTTATTACTAAATTAAATAACCATAACAAATAAATAAAAGAGAAAAAAAGAGTAACCTCTTCTAGTAAACCCAAATCATTGTTGTTTTGATCTATCACCGAAATTCTTTGAAAGACACGAATCAAATAATTCTCGGTGGTAAAACAAAATATCTCCCATTTCTTTCTCGAATAGATTCTTTTTTTTTTTTTTCAAGGGAATGCCCTTATGTTGACTTGAATAGTATACGAATCCTTTGAATCCGGTACCAACGGGTATCATTCCCCCCAGAACAACGTTTTCTTTTAATCCTTTCAACCAATCAATACGGCCCCGGAGAGCCGCTTTTGCTAAAACTCGAGCAGTTTCTTGAAAACTCGCTTCGGATATAAAACTTTGAGTATTCAGAGACGCTTTCGTTATTCCCAATAAGATAGCTCGGTAACAAATCGCTTCTTCTAAAGCGCGCCCCGTTCGTTCCGCCCGAAACAATCCAATTAGTTCTCCGGGCAAAAAAACATTAGACATTCCATCTTCTGAAACCAAGACTTTTGATGTTATTTGACGTACAATAATTTCTATATGCCTATTATGGATCTGCACCCCTTGTGATCGATAAACCTTTTGGATCTTATTAACCAAAGAGATACGACTTTGCGCTATAGTTAGCTCAGCTCCGATCAAGAATCCCCACGGCATCCCAAGAATTCTTGTTATACGTTCGTTCCAACCATCAAACCTTTTTGCTAGATTCATCGATATTGAATCAATCGAACGAACTTCTAAGACTTGTTCTACTTTTGGTAGACCTTGCGTTATGTCACCCGACCTCGATTTTTCATATATAAATGTAACTAATGTATCCCCCTCATAAATGATTTCCCCATAATGACCATGAACTGTTGCTCCTGGAGTAGCCAAATAGGCCTTAGCCGATCTTATTACTACGGAGTCAAATTGAACAATTAAAACTTGACCCGATTTTAAGTGTGGTCCGTTTTTGGTTATACATACATTTTCACAAACAAATTGTCCAAGATAAATTTTTGTGGATGTCTCTTCACAAAAATTATAATGAAGAAAATACCAATTCAATTTGAATGGATTCAAAATAATGTTACTGCATGGGCCGGGACTATAAATTATTACATTTTCATCCATTAAATAATATTGAAATTTAAGTAGTTGAAAGTTTTGTTTTAAATTGTCAAGTTGCAAATAATTAGTTACCAAGATTTGATTATGAGTTAGTAAATGGTAAAATGAAAAAAAATTCGCAATTTGAAGGGCTGTTCCTAAAGGACCCAATGAATCCCTAATTGGAATTATAGGATCTTTTTTAATTGATTCTTTGTGATATTTTATACCCTTGAATCTGAATGGACCTATTCGAAAACAATTGGATGATGACACAATTAGAAAAAACTGGCATTCTTTGTTTATACCCAACAACGTATGAACAGTTCCTTGATTTTGGTTAAATGATTGTTGAAGTTTTGTCTTTGAATAAGAATAAATGGAATAAAACGGATTCATATTGGTATGATCGGATCCATCACCAGAAAAAAACGAGGGATCATTCCTTTTCCCGATATACGAAATATCCGATTTCACTAAATGGGTCCTTAGGAAATAGCGAATCATACCCTTTGTTCTTACTTCAACAAAGGAAGCGCGGGCCTCCTCGATAGAAGAACTTTTTTTATCTTGATTCCAATTCAATACTAAACAAGTACGTACTAATTGAATATTTGTATTTGTGTCAGAAATTCCTCGAGTGGCTTTGCCATTTCCATAAAGGATATAATTGACAACTCGAAGTTGCACATTATCCCTTTCCTGCAACAAATCCCGAGGGAAAAGTGTTGCTAAATTGATACCATCCGTTATTTCATATGGGACTATGGGTCTAACCAAAACAAAATATTTTTTCTTAGTAGGAGTGATCCGTTGGACATAGATCCAATTTTTCCAAATTTTGGATTCCTTGGAATTTGTTCTGCCTGGTGGTATCAAAATGCCACTGTGTCGGGATATCTTATCTGTCTCCCCAGGAAAATGGATATCTCCAGAAAAAATTTTAAGTTCAATCTTTTTTTTTTTCTTCTCCACTCGGACCACTCCACCTACTCGGCTTCTTATATTGAAAGTAATTGGCGTATCTATTCCAATGATACTATTGTTGCGTACCATTATGGACGAAGATCCGGCTAAGATATGAACTTCTTCAGGAATGAAAAAAAACCTATCCACTTTCGTTTGGTATTTTGGTCGAAATTCTTTGACTCCTCGATATTCAATCAAATCCTCTTTTTTAACAATTGCCTGAATCTCCATAGCCCCATATTTAGTAATTCCCGAACTCTTTCTTCGATATCGAGGATCATCAAAATAAGCAAAAATACTATTTGTACGAAAAATGCCATTTATGGGTATTTCAATCGAGATACCAGAAAGAGACATTAAGTCTTTTTCTCGTTCTTGCCTTGATTGAAATGGGATAATGAATCTATTTCTTCGTTTCTTTGCCAATAAATCCGAATTTTTTGCAGGATATATGAGATTACAATAAGCTATTCGATTTAATTCTGAATAATCCAGAATCCTATCCTCTTTTTTACTAAACGAGTCCGATAATCTTTCTTTTACTTGATCATTAGTGACGGAGGGTTTCGAAATAGATATTTGTTCGAAAGAAAAAGAATGAGTGTTCATTTGATCTTGATCCTTGTAGAACGAAAAAGGGACTACACTTGATCTGTACGGCTTTCCTGATAATATCCATAAATGACTTGTTTTTGGTAAGAGATGAACATTACCATATGTAAATTCGGATGCATGGTACACATCGGTACTCCAGTGCATTTCCCCTTCTGAGTCAGAATAAATATGTTTTCGAACCCTTTCCTTAAAATTCAAGGTCGATGTCTCCGCACGAATTTCAGCAATCACTTGCTCGGATTCAACATATTGATCGTTTTGAACTAAAAGAAAACTTTTTGGTGGAATATTCACATTATGGAGAATATCTTTACTCTCAATAGTGACATACAAGTCGATATAACATAGAAAGGCGGGGTGTCCATGACGTGTACGTGTGGGATGAACCAAATTCTCGTTGAATTGGATTTGTCCATTAGAAGGGGCTCGTACATGTTCGGCAGTACCCCCTGTGAATACCCCGCCCGTATGGAAAGTTCTCAATGTTAGTTGAGTACCAGGTTCCCCAATGGATTGTCCTGCAATAATACCTACAGCTTCTCCCAATTCAACGAGGTCCCCGTGAGTAGGACTCCGGCCATAACATAATCGACAGATCCAAGACGCACTCCTGCAAGTAAAAGGAGTTCGAATGAATATTTGTTGAGTTCGAAGCGTTATGAATCGATTGACAAGTCCAACCCCGATATCTTGATTTCGAGTGGCAATGCACCGTGAACCTATATATATATCGTCTGCTAATACACGACCGATTAATGTTTGGATCCAAATTCTTTCTGGCATCATATCGTTTCGAGGACTTACAGAAATACCTCGGATGGTGCCACAATCTGTTCTACGTACAACAATATGTTGAACTACTTCGACAAGTCTGCGCGTGAGATATCCAGCATCTG